AATAATACTCTTACAGATCTATTAACAACAAGTATAGCTACGCCAGAAGAATTAATAATATCTCAGGAAAAATTGCTACAAGAAGCAGTGGATGCACTTCTTGATAATGGAATCTGCGGACAACCAATGAGGGATGATCATAATAGAGTTTACAAGTCGCTTTCAGATGTAATTGAAGGCAAAGAAGGAAGAGTTCGCGAGACTCTGCTTGGTAAACGCGTCGATTATTCAGGGCGGTCAGTGATTGTCGTGGGCCCTTCACTTTCATTACATCGATGTGGATTGCCTCGCGAAATAGCAATAGAACTTTTCCAGGCATTTGTAATTCGTGACCTAATTAGAAAACATCTTGCTTCGAACATCGGAGTTGCTAAGAGTCAAATTCGTAAAAAAAAACCGATTGTATGGGAAATACTTCAAGAAATTCTGGATGACCATCCTGTATTGCTGAATAGAGCGCCTACTCTGCATAGATTAGGCATACAGGCATTCCTCCCCATTTTAGTAGAAGGGCGCGCTATTTGTTTACACCCATTAGTTTGTAAGGGCTTCAATGCGGACTTTGACGGGGATCAAATGGCTGTTCATGTGCCTTTATCTTTGGAGGCTCAAGCAGAGGCACGTTTACTTATGTTTTCTCATATGAATCTTTTGTCTCCAACTATTGGAGATCCCATTTCTGCACCAACTCAAGATATGCTTAGTGGACTCTATGTCTTAACGAGTGGAAATCGTCGGGGTATTTGTGTAAATAGGTATAATCCGTGTAATGGTAGAAACTATCAAAATGAAGATAATAACTATAAGTATACAAAAAAAAAAGAACCGTTTTTTTGTAACGCCTATGATGCAATTGGAGCTTTTCGGCAAAAACGAATCAATTTAGGTAGTCCTTTGTGGCTGCGGTGGCGACTAGATCAACGCGTTATTGCTGCAAGAGAAGCTCCCATTGAAATTCACTATGAATCTTTGGGGACCTATTATGAGATTTATGGACACTATCTAATAGTAAGAAGTATAAAAAAAGAAATTCTTTATATATATATTCGAACCACTCTTGGGCATATTTCTCTTTATCGAGAAATAGAAGAAGCCATCCAGGGGTTTTGGCAGGGCTGTTGTAATTCTATGCTACCAGCGGGAATTCGAGTCTCGCCGGGTTAACTAGGACTATAAAATTGCGGAATTTCTACGTGAATCAAGATCTAGAAAAGGAAGTTGTCCAATCACTGACTCAAACCCATTGTCAAATTCTACTCAGCGCAATATGGAGGTACTGATGGCAGAACGGCCCACTCAGGTCTTTCACAATAAAGTGATAGACGGAACTGCCATGAAACGACTTATTAGTCGATTTATTGATCACTATGGAATAGGATATACATCACATATCCTGGATCAAGTAAAGACTCTGGGTTTCCGACAAGCTACCGCCGCATCCATTTCATTAGGAATTGATGATCTTTTAACAATACCTTCTAAAAGATGGTTAGTTCAAGACGCTGAACAACAAAGTTTTATTTTGGAAAAACACCATCATTATGGGAATGTACACGCGGTAGAAAAATTACGTCAATCGATCGAGATCTGGTATGCCACAAGTGAATATTTGCGACAAGAAATGAATCCTAATTTTCGGATGACCGATCCTTTTAATCCAGTCCATATAATGTCTTTTTCAGGAGCCAGAGGAAATGCATCTCAGGTACATCAATTAGTAGGTATGAGAGGATTAATGTCGGATCCCCAAGGTCAAATGATTGATTTACCCATTCAAAGCAATTTACGCGAAGGACTCTCTTTAACAGAATATATTATTTCTTGCTACGGAGCCCGTAAAGGAGTTGTGGATACCGCTATCCGAACATCAGATGCAGGATACCTCACGCGCAGACTTGTTGAAGTAGTTCAACACATTGTTGTACGTCGAACAGATTGTGGCACCGTACGAGGTATTTCTGTAAGTCCTCGAAATGGAATGATGACCGACAGGATTTTTATCCAAACATTAATTGGGCGTGTATTAGCGGATTATATATATATAGGTTCGCGATGCATTGCTACTAGAAATCAAGATATTGGGGTTGGACTTGTTAATAGATTCATAACTTTTAGAGCACAACCAATCTCTATTCGAACCCCCTTTACTTGTAGGAGTACATCTTGGATTTGTCAACTATGCTATGGCCGAAGCCCAGCTCACGACGACCTGGTCGAATTGGGAGAAGCTGTAGGTATTATTGCAGGTCAATCTATTGGAGAACCAGGTACTCAATTAACATTAAGAACTTTTCATACCGGCGGAGTATTCACAGGGGGTACTGCAGAACATGTCCGAGCCCCTTCTAATGGAAAAATAAAATTCAATGAGGATTTGGTTCATCCGACACGTACACGTCATGGACATCCTGCTTTTCTATGTTCTAGAGACTTGTATGTAACTATTGAAAGTGAAGATATTATACACAATGTGTGTATTCCGCCCAAAAGTTTTGTTTTA